ATTTAATGTTGGTTCATTGGAACCATATAAACCCATACCCGGAACTCCTATTAACAGAAAAATAGAACCCCCAGCAGTGTATAAAATAAACTTTGTAGCCGAATACAGACGTTTCTTCCCTCCCCACATGAATAGAAGTAGATAAACGGGAATTAATTCTAACTCCCACATGATGAAAAAAAGAAAAAGGTCTCGAGAAGAAAATGATCCTATTTGACCGCTGTACATTGCTAACATCAAGAAATGGAACAATCGAGAATCTCGAGTAACTGGCCAAGCTGCTAAAGTAGCTAAAGTTGTAATGAATCCCGTCAATAAAATTGGTCCTATGGAAAGTCCATCAATTCCTAATCTCCAGTGAAAATCAAAAATATTTATCCATTTAGAATCCTCCTCAAGTTGGATTAATGGATCGTCGAATTTGAAATGATAACAGAATGCATAGGTCATTAGAAGGAGTTCTAATAAACATATACATAAAGTATACCAGCGAATCACCTTATTTCCTCTATGAGGAAGAAAGAAAATTAAAGAACCCGCGGATATCGGAAAAACTACAATTATTGTTAACCAAGGAAAAGAATTCGTGGTAAAAACAAGATATGCTTTGACCAGAAAAACCCGTACTCGAAATATTTTTTATTATTTCTATTTCGAGTACGGGTTTTGTCGGTAAAGAGAAATCAAATGGATTCAATTGGAGTTTTCTGGAACATATCAATAAGCTAGACCCATGCTGCGAGTTGTCTCATGCCATAAATAAACCCGGACACTCAAGAAATCTGTTGGACAGGCAGATTCACATCTCTTACAACCTACACAATCCTCTGTTCTTGGAGCAGAGGCAATTTGCTTAGCTTTACATCCGTCCCAAGGTATCATTTCTAATACATCTGTGGGACAGGCTCGTACACATTGAGTACATCCTATACATGTATCATAAATCTTTACTGAATGTGACATAGGATCTATAAATTTTTGAACGTCATAAATTTTCGATCTAGTAAAAATTAAAGTAGTAAATGTTATAGATACCAGACGAATCAATGATTTATCAGAAATTTTTTTAATCAATTTACTTTGATTTCTGGATCTGCTGATGAGAGAAAGCCAAGATACTTGGATTTTTTACCTTTTAGCAAACCTTCTATTCATTTTAACCAACTTAGTCATAAATGTTTGTCGTAGATGCTAATTCGAGTTGGTTATTTTTATAGATGATTTTTATTTCATTTTTATTCTACTTATATTTTATTCTTTTATATTTATTTATATTTATTTAATTTTCAATTCAACAAATTCGATTGATTGATACGAGTTGATTTTCTGTTTCGAAAAATTGACGAAACAATAGCTAACCCAATGGCCGCTTCAGCGGCTGCAATAGCTATAACAAAAATCGAGAAAATGTCTCCTTTTAATTGGCGACTATCAAAAAAATCAGAGAATGTTACGAAATTTATATTAATTGCATTCAGTATAAGTTCAAGACACATAAGTGCTCTAACCATATTTCGGCTCGTGATCAATCCATAGATACCGATAGAAAATAAATAAGCACTCAAAACAAGTACATGTTCGAGCATCATTGACCAACCCCTCATCAATCTAGATTAATTTCAATAGGAACAAAAATTCAACCGATTCAATTGACTAGTGACTAGAAAGGATATAACAAGAACAAAGGCAGGTGTTAGTAAATAGATCGAACTAAAAGCATTTTTATTTTATACGTGAAAAATTTCAAAATAGAATTGAAGTAAATATAGATGGAATAAGACAGCTTATTTCTTATTAATTTAGATTTATTTGAATTTCTAATTCTAAGTATTTTTTTATCACTGAATCACTGACGCGCCATAGCAATTGCACCTATTAAAGCAACTAAAAGAATTATAGAAATTAGTTCAAATGGAAGAAAAAAATTTGTTGATAAATGAATCCCAATTTGTTGACCATTACTTATCAAGTCCTGTTCTATAATCTGGTTTGATCTTGTAGTCCAAATAACCCCGTACCATGATGTGTTTAGGATAGTAGTAATTAGTGAAACAAAAATACTTGTACAAACCAGTGAAGTGACTCCATCTCCAACGGTCCAAAGATGGAAATCGTTGTAATATTCTGAACTATTCATGAACATCACAGCAAATATGATTAAGACATTTATGGCTCCCACATAAATAAGGAGCTGTGCAGCAGCTACAAAATGGGAGTTCGATGGAATATAGAATAAGGATATACAAACAAGAACCAATCCCAATGAAAAGGCAGAAAAAATGGGATTGGTAAGTAATACTACTCCCAGACCCCCTAGTATAAGACCTGATCCCAGAAATACTAAAAGAAAATCATGTATTTGCCCAGGTAAATCCATTATATATTATATGTAAAATAAGAAATAAATAAGTCGAAATCTTTCATGACCTTATTGACCTGACCGGACCAGTAAAAAATAAATTACCCTATTTATATAATACGTTTACATTCCTAATTGAAT